TAGATTATTCATTGGTAGAATGGAAAGAATTGGAGGAAGAAGAATCCACGGGGAACGAATGGGAAGATCGAAAAGTTGGAAGAAGAAAAGATTTTTTGCTTAGACGCATGGAATTGGCTAAGCATTTTATTCGAACAAATATAGAACCAAAATGGATGGTTTTGTGTCTATTACCAGTTCTTCCTCCTGAGTTGAGACCAATCTATCATATAGATGAGGATAAACTAGTGACCTCGGATATTAATGAAATCTATAGAAGAATTATCTATCGGAATAATACTCTTACAGATCTATTAACAACAAGTATAGCTACGCCAGAAGAATTAATAATATCTCAGGAAAAATTGCTACAAGAAGCCGTGGATGCACTTCTTGATAATGGAATCTGCGGACAACCAATGAGGGACGATCATAATAGAGTTTACAAGTCGCTTTCAGATGTAATTGAAGGCAAAGAAGGAAGAGTTCGAGAGACTCTGCTTGGTAAACGGGTCGATTATTCAGGGCGGTCAGTGATTGTCGTGGGCCCTTCACTTTCCTTACATCGATGTGGATTGCCTCGCGAAATAGCAATAGAACTTTTCCAGGCATTTGTAATTCGTGACCTAATTAGAAAACATCTTGCTTCGAACATAGGAGTTGCTAAGAGTCAAATTCGAAAAAAAAAACCGATTGTATGGGCAATACTTCAGGAAATTCTGGATGACCATCCTGTATTGCTGAATAGAGCGCCTACTCTGCATAGATTAGGCATACAGGCATTTCTCCCTGTTTTAGTGGAGGGGCGTGCTATTTGTTTACATCCATTAGTTTGTAAGGGCTTTAATGCAGACTTTGACGGGGATCAAATGGCTGTTCATGTGCCTTTATCTTTGGAGGCTCAAGCAGAGGCACGTTTACTTATGTTTTCTCATATGAATCTTTTGTCTCCAACTATTGGAGATCCCATTTCTGCACCAACTCAAGATATGCTTAGTGGACTCTATGTCTTAACGAGTGGTAATCGTCGCGGTATTTGTGTAAATAGGTATAATCCATGTAATCGTAGAAACTATCAAAATGAAAATAATAACTATAAGTATACAAAAAAAAAAGAACCCTTTTTTTGTAATGCCTATGATGCAATTGGCGCTTATCGGCAAAAACGAATCAATTTAGGTAGTGCTTTGTGGCTGCGGTGGCGACTAGATCAACGCGTTATTGCTGCAAGAGAAGCTCCCATCGAAATTCACTATGAATCTTTGGGTACCTATTATGAGATTTATGGACACTATCTAATAGTAAGAAGTATAAAAAGGGAANTTNTATATATATATATTCGAACCACTCTTGGTCATATTTCTCTTTATCGAGAAATAGAAGAAGCCATACAGGGGTTTTGGCAGGGCTGTTGTAATTCTATGCTACCCGCGGGAATTCGAGTCTCGCCGGGTTAACTAGGACCATAATTGCGGAATTTATACGTGAATCAAGATCTAGAAAAGGAAGTTTTCCAATCACTGACTCAAACCCATTGTCAAATTCTACTCAGCGCAATATGGAGGTACTGATGGCAGAACGGCCCACTCAGGTCTTTCACAATAAAGTGATAGACGGAACTGCCATGAAACGACTTATTAGTCGATTTATTGATCACTATGGAATAGGATATACATCACATATCCTGGATCAAGTAAAGACTCTGGGTTTCCGACAAGCTACCGCCGCATCCATTTCATTAGGAATTGATGATCTTTTAACAATACCTTCTAAAAGATGGCTAGTTCAAGACGCTGAACAACAAAGTTTTATTTTGGAAAAACACCATCATTATGGGAATGTACACGCGGTAGAAAAATTACGTCAATCGATCGAGATATGGTATGCCACAAGTGAATATTTGCGACAAGAAATGAATCCAAATTTTCGGATGACCGATCCTTTTAATCCAGTTCATATAATGTCTTTTTCGGGAGCCAGAGGAAATGCATCTCAGGTACATCAATTAGTAGGTATGAGAGGATTAATGTCGGATCCCCAAGGGCAAATGATTGATTTACCCATTCAAAGCAATTTACGCGAAGGGCTCTCTTTAACAGAATATATTATTTCTTGCTACGGAGCCCGTAAAGGAGTTGTGGATACCGCTATCCGAACATCAGATGCAGGATATCTCACGCGCAGACTTGTTGAAGTAGTTCAACACATTGTTGTACGTCGAACAGATTGTGGCACCGTTCGAGGTATTTCTGTAAGTCCTCGAAATGGAATGATGGCGGACAGGATTTTTATCCAAACATTAATTGGGCGTGTATTAGCAGATGATATATATATAGGTTCGCGATGCATTGCTACTAGAAATAAAGATATTGGGATTGGACTTGTCAATAGATTCATCACTTTTAGAGCACAACCAATCTCTATTCGAACCCCCTTTACTTGTAGGAGTACATCTTGGATTTGTCAATTATGTTATGGCCGGAGTCCAGCTCATGACGACCTGGTCGAATTGGGAGAAGCTGTTGGTATTATTGCAGGTCAATCTATTGGAGAACCGGGCACTCAATTAACATTAAGAACTTTTCATACCGGCGGAGTATTCACAGGGGGTACTGCAGAACATGTGCGAGCCCCTTCTAATGGAAAAATAAAATTCAATGAGGATTTAGTTCATCCGACACGTACACGTCATGGACATCCTGCTTTTCTATGTTCTAGAGACTTGTATGTAACTATTGAGAGTGAAGATATTATACACAATGTGTGTATTCCGCCCAAAAGTTTTCTTTTAGTTCAAAACGATCAATATGTAGAATCAGAACAAGTCATTGCTGAGATTCGCGCGAGAACATCCACTTTGAATTTGAAAGAGAAGGTTCGAAAACATATTTATTCTGACTCAGAGGGCGAAATGCACTGGAATACCGATGTGTACCATGCACCTGAATTTACATATGGTAATATTCATCTCTTACCAAAAACAAGTCATTTATGGATATTATTAGGGGAGCCCTGGAGATCCAGTCTAGGACCCTGTTCGATCCACAAGGATCAAGATCAAATGAACGCTTATTCTCTTTCTGTTAAGCGAAGATATATTTCTAACCCCTCAGTAACTAATAATCAAGCGAGACACAAATTTTTTAGTTCGTATTTTTCTGGTAAAAATCAAAAGGGAGATAGGATTCCCGATTATTCAGAACTTAATCGAATGACATGTACTGGTCGTTGTAATCTGGCCATTCTCGAGGGGAATTCTGATTTATTGGCGAAGAGGCGAAGAAATAGATTCATCATCCCACTCGAATCGCTTCAAGAAGGCGAGAACCAACTAATACCTTCTTCAGGTATCTCAATTGAAATCCCCAGAAAAGGTATTCTGCGTAGAAATAGTATTCTTGCTTATTTCGATGATCCTCGATATATAAGAAAGAGCTCGGGACTTACTAAATATGAGACTAGAGAACTTAATTCAATCGTCAACGAAGAGGATTTGATTGAGTATCGAGGAGGCAAGGTATTTTGGCCAAAATACCAAAAGGAAGTAAATCCATTTTTTTTTATTCCCGTGGAAGTTCACATTTTGGCCGAATCTTCGTCCATAATGGTACGGCACAATAGTATTATTGGGGTAGATACGCAAATCACTTTAAATAGAAGAAGTCGGGTAGCCGGATTGGTTCGAGTCAAGAAAAAAGCAGAAAAAATTAAACTGATAATCTTTTCCGGAGATATACATTTTCCTGGAAAGACAAATAAGGCATTCCGATTGATACCACCAGGAGGGGGAAAACAAAATTACAAAGAATACAAAAAATTGAAAAATTGGCTCTATATACAACGAATGAAACTTTCCAGGTATGAAAAAAAATATTTTGTTTTGGTTCAACCTGTAGTCCCATATAAAAAAACGGACGGTATAAATTTAGGAAGACTTTTCCCGCCGGATCTCTTGCAGGAAAGTGATAATCTACAACTTCGAGTTGTCAATTATATCCTTTATTACGACCCAATTCTTGAAATTTGGGACACAAGTATTCAATTAGTTCGGACTTGTTTAGTGTTGAATTGGGACCAAGACAAAAAGATCGAAAAGGCCTGTGCTTCCTTTGTTGAAATAAGGACAAATGGTTTGATTAGAGATTTTCTAAGAATTGACTTAGCGAAGTCACCTATTTCGTATACCGGAAAAAGGAACGATCTGTCGGGTGCAGGATTGATCTCTGAGAATGGATCAGATCGCGCTAATGTCAATCCGTTTTCTTCCATTCATTCCTATTCCAAGGCAAGCATTCAAGAATCCGTTAATCCAAATCAAGGGACTATTCATACGTTGTTGAATCGAAATAAGGAATCTCAATCTTTGATAATTTTGTCATCATCCAAGTGTTCTCGAATAGGTCCATTCAACGATGTAAAATCTACCAATGTAATAAAAGAATCAATCAAAAAGGACCCCCTAATTCCAATTAGTAATTCGTTGGGCCCCTTAGGAATAGGCTTTCCAATTTCTAATTTGGATTTATTTTCCCATTTAATAACCCATAATCAGATCTTACTAAATAACTATTTGCAACTTGACAATTTAAAACAAAGTTTTCAAATACTTAAATATTATTTACTGGATGAAAAAGGTAAAATTTATAATCCCTATTCATGCAGTAACATTATTTTTCATCCATTCAATTTGAATTGGTATTTTATCCATTACAATTATTGTGAAGAGACATCTACAATTGTTAGTCTTGGGCAGTTTCTTTGTGAAAATGTATGTATAGCCAAAAAAGGACCGCATTTAAAATCGGGTCAAGTTCTAATTCTTCAAGTTGACTCTGTGGTAATACGATCAGCTAAGCCTTATTTGGCTACTCCAGGAGCAACCGTTCATGGACATTATGGGGAAATCCTTTACGAAGGAGATACATTAGTTACATTTATATATGAAAAATCAAGATCTGGTGATATAACGCAAGGTCTTCCAAAAGTGGAACAAGTGTTAGAAGTGCGTTCGATTGATTCAA